ATTAATCGTAAGCAAGAAGATTGTTTACGAAGAAATAACAAGAAAAATTCATATTCTGATACATAAGAGTTATATAGGAATCGAAATAGTCTTTTATTTTCTTTTTTCAAAAGAAAAATGGATTTCATTGAAGTAATAAGACTATTCCAATTCGAATAATAGTTGAGAAAGAATCGCAATAAATGCAAAGATGGAACATCTTGGATCCGGTATTCAAGGAGTTGAACCAAGATTTCAAAATGGATAGGATAGGGTATTTCTATATGTGATAGATAATGTAAATGCAAAAATTTGTCTTCTAAAAAGGGAAATATGGAATGAATAGATTGTAAATTTTGAAACTGTGGTATTTCTTTTTCTTCCGGACAAGATAGTTCTCCTAGCGAGAATGGGATTTCTAGAACGATTGCAAACCCCTCAGATAGAATCTGAGAATAAAACTCTGAATAAAAATGATTGCTGTGATCCAACAATCGATCTTGGTTAGGATGATTAACCGAATTAATCCAAAAATTCTGCTGATACATTAGAAAAATTAAACGTTTCACAAGTAGTGAACTAAATTTCTTGTTATTACAACCCAAAATTTCCACAGGTTCGGAACCTTTTAATCCATAATCATGGGCAAATGCATAAATATATTCCTGAAAGAGAAGTGGGTAAACGAAGTATTGTTGACGAGATTTCTGTTTTTCTGAATACTCTTCCAATTTTTCCATTTGTATTTCTACTTGAATCAGAGAAAAAAAGCATTTCTCGATTTATCAAATGATGATACATAGTGCAATATGGTCATAACAGGGTGTTACATTTTTTAAAACAAACCCTGAAAAGAAAGGGAGTCTAATCCATAGATCTTTCTCTGCTCCTTTTCTATCTAATTAGTTTATGTTTGTTCTAATTACTAAAAAGAACAAATCTTTTATTTTTGCAGGCCAATCGCTCTTTTGACTTTGGAATACAGTCTCTTTATCAATATACTGCTTCTTTTACACATTCAATTCATAACATCCCTTTTCAATCCATAATCAAGAATAATTAGGATTCCTAAAAAAAATGCAAGGGTCCACCGATAGGAAAACCCAGCCTTTCCCCATATCAGGCACTAATCTATTTTTAACGTCTAATTAGATCGGGGAATCATTTCAATTAAGAAGTTAAGCTCGTTGCTTTTTATTTTACCAGAATTAGAGCCAGGCTCTATCCATTTATTCACTAGACCCAGAAAATCGGAATTTTTTTATTCAAAAAAAAAAAAAAATGAATTTTATTACGACATGCTATTTTTTCCATTCATTACCTTTGAGGATCAGTCGTGGTCTTCTAGACTCTACCAAGAGTCTGGACGAATTTGTTGCTTCATCCAAATGTGTAAAAGATCATAGTCGCACTTAAAAGCCGAGTACTCTACCATTGAGTTAGCAACCCAGATAAAATAGGATCTTAGATACGATCGCAATCCAAAAATCGATGGAATTACGCTAGACGCTCCTATCAAAAGATTGAATTAGCAAGACATCAAAAGAAAAATTTTATCACTCATTAAAAACACTCAAATACCAAAATAAACAGATCGGTTAAATTTCACTGAGGTTAAAAAAGGAGCGGCCTAAATCATAATAGCAAAATTGTTATTTTTTTTTTAATAAAAAGTCTTGTATGAGAATACATGCAGGGGGGGGGCAACCCAGCAAAGTGTAGACATAAATACCTAATATGGAGTGACGATAAAGAGACCTATCTAGCTACAAATTCTATTTGTTCAATAGACCTTTGTCAATAGAAAGACAATGGTAAGAAAACCTATTAGATAAAAATAAGGAAATTAAATAAGGGCTTTTGTTGGATTAGCACGACATAAATGCAGCAAAAAAATAGGACTAAAAAAGAGACAAATTGTGTCTAAATAATTAAGAGATATTAAGGACCCTCCCCTACTTTTTTATTTTTTATTCATTTAGTTCTTCAATTAACTCAAAGTTCTTTCTTTATCTTTAAAGAATTCTGCTTTACTTAAAATATCATAAACAGTTCTTGTAGGTTGAGCGCCTTTTTCAAGGAAATAAAGAATAGCTGGAACATTTAAAAAAGTTTGATTCTTTATCGGATCATAAAAACCAACTTTTTGAAGATCTCTCCCTTCTCTTCGAGATCGAACATCAATTGCAACGATTCGATAGACAGCTTATTGGGATAGATGTAGATAAACAATGCCCCCCCTAGAAACGTATAGGAGGTTTTCTCCTCATACGGCTCGAGAAAATGATTCGAATTTCTATCCATAATACAAGTAGAAAGAAATTAGACTATGACTTGCATTAATTTCCTTATAGAAGAAAAAACAAATTACATTTATACTCATGACTCAAGTTGGCTAATTTTGACTGACAGACTTCAAAAGAGAAATCCTTCGAAATTTTTTGAGTCGTCTCTAAACTCTTTTCTTTATCTCATCTCGAACAAATTTTATTTTATTTTATTCCTTATTCTGATCTAATTCTATTGTTGAGATGGTTGAAAATCATGTTTACTTGTTCCGGAATCCTTTATCTTTAATTTGTGAAATCCTTAGGTTTAGACATTACTTCGGAAATTCCTATTCTTTTTTCTTTCAAAAGAGTAGCAACATACCCTTTCTTTTTTTATTATTTCCTTCAATAAAGCATTTTCCTCTTCTAGAGAAATCGAATATGAACGATTGATTCTGATAGACTTTTAATCGAAAAAGTTTTCTAATGTTACAAAATTAGACTTTTTCTTATTTTAACCTTTCAATTTCTATATTAAGGATAGACTGACAAAGTTGGCCTAATTTATTAGTTTTCACTAACCCTAGATTCTTTCCCTTGATAAAAAATCAATTCTGTCTTCTCGAGCTCCATCGTGTACTATTTACTTACAAACAACTCCGCGCAAATTGGGTTCGGGACAAATAGAACAGACTATGTCGAGCCAAGAGCATTTTCATTACTATGGAAAATGGTGGATAGCAAAATCCACAATCGATTATCTCCTTCAAGTCGCACGTTGCTTTCTACCACATCGTTTTAAACGAAGTTTTACCATAACATTAACATTCCTCTAATTTCATTGCAAAGTGGTATCGAGAATTGATCCAATATGGATGGAATCATGAATAGTCATTGGTTTTGTATACTAATTAAAACTTGCTATCTATGGAGAAATATGGATAAAAGAAATAAGTATTTATTGGGGAAGACTCCGCAAGGATCCAATTTATTTAAACCCATATTCTATCCTATGAATGAAACATAGTTTGAAAAAGAGGAATAAAATAGTTTGCTTAAGACTTATTTATTATAGAATTTCCATCCTCAACAGAGAACTTGAGATGATCCATCCTGAAATGAGAAGGATCAACTCTTCTCCAACAAATAAACTATGCCAATGAAAAGAGTGGTTTGGTAGTTATAAACTTTTCATAGTTCTTCGACTGGAGTAACAGGAGTAACAAAAGAAAGAAAAAATGAAGTAAAAAAAAAAAAAATAGTGTTAAAGTAAAATTAAGGTCTTTGCTTTTACTTATAGGATTCTTTCTTTTAGGTAACAGAAAAAATTAAAAATCCAAAATAAGAAAAGTATGATTTTTTTTTGAATCCATTCTATTCTATCCAACGAACAGTTCTTACCTTATCCTTACCAGAATGGATCATTCTGGATATTTAAAGAATCACAGATCGAGATCGTTTTCGCTTAACCAAAGAAGGACCCCTCTTTTTTACTAATAATACAACAAAACAAAAATATATCTGTATCCTAAAGGGATAGGTTTCATTTTTTATATAGTGTTTTCCCTCATAAATTTTTGTTTTCAATCAATTCCAAAATCGATTAGATAGAATATATGAATTTCTCTCTAATCCTCACATTCCATTATATTTGCAAATCAGATAATACCTAAAATAGAAAAATCTAGTCTCTATCCGTAGAATGGAAACCCCTCTTTTTTTTTTTTCACATTAGGTGTCAAATGTATCCTGTAAGAATTCCCACTTCATGGATATGGAGCATAAAGTTTATCTAAAACGTTCGAATTTCAAAACACATATTCAAAACACATACACATCTGAGTAATGAGTAGTAGGAGCATATCCTGAATGTGCCGACAGACCAAAATTTTTACTGAAAATAAAGATATTCAATTTGATGACTGGACTTGACATTTGATTTTGTTTTCTGAGTAAAGAAAAGGAATCCTTAGAAATGCATCTAATCTAAGAGATCATAAGAACTAATTATTCTCTTTAATAAGCTTTTGTGTCGTGCAGGGCACAATACGATTCTTTCGTTTCATGAAAAAAATCTGGGACGGAAGGATTCGAACCTCCGAATAACGGGACCAAAACCCGCTGCCTTACCACTTGGCCACGCCCCATTTCGTTTTATGCGACACTAATAAACAGTAGTTTTATTATATATTATTCGTCAATCCCACTTCAATTACCTAAAAAATCGGGTATATTTTCTTGCTAGGATTCTAAACATGCAGATAATATAGAATGCAAAAAATGCATTGATCATTACATGAAATTCTATTAAGATATTATATGAAAGTCGAATTTCTTCCATTCTCATTTGAGAATGCGAATATAAGGAGGTATTTTGTCTTTGGGAAAGTCCGAAGAAAAAAGAATTTGGAATCCACCTTTTCTTTTCCTTTTTCCCTTAGAAAAATAACTCAATCAAAATCCAATTATCTACTCTACAAGAACGAAATGCTTGTTATGCCTAATATACTTAGTTTAATCTGTATCTGTTTTACTTCTGGTCTTTATCCGACTTGTTTTTTCTTCGCCAAATTACCCGAAGCTTATGCCATTTTCAACCCAATCGTGGATGTTATGCCTGTCATACCTGTACTCTTTTTTCTATTAGCGTTTGTTTGGCAAGCTGCTGTAAGTTTTCGATGAAATCTTTACTATTCTGTTCTGTTTGCCAAATTCAATGATGTATTCATTCCAAAAAAAAGAAAAAAAAAATGTAGAAGAGCTGAGAAGTCTTCTATTATGAACTTTCAATTCTAAAATTCCAATTCTTCTACATTGAATGTATAGTTGCAGCAATAAATTTGGATCAGCCTTTCTACCCCCTGCACCCACGTTGAGCAGGTACCTTTAGGTACCCACACAATACCTAAACGAATTTTTGATATTGATAAGACTGATTATTAGAAAGCAATTCTTGCAATTTTTTTTTCATTTATTTTTGCATTTTTAGGTATCAAAATAAGAAAAAACCATCCTAGTGGATCTGTGCGGTAAGGAAAAACGGGTAATCTATTCCTTAAAAAAAAAATCTTGGAGATTATATAATGCTTACTCTCAAACTCTTTGTTTATACAGTAGTGATATTCTTTGTTTCCCTCTTTATCTTTGGATTCTTATCTAATGACCCAGGACGTAATCCTGGACGTGAGGAGTAAAAATCCAAAATTTTGGGGAATTTTTTCTTACAAATTGGATTTATTTCGTACATTTATCTATGAGAAAATCCGGGGGTTCGAATTCCTTACAATTCGAAAGTCCCAAATGATCCGAGGGGGCGGAAAGAGAGGGATTCGAACCCTCGGTACAAAAAAATTGTACAACGGATTAGCAATCCGCCGCTTTAGTCCACTCAGCCATCTCTCCCCGTTCCAAATCGAAAGGTTTTCGCGATATGACAGAGGCAAGAAATAACGATTACAAAAAATCCTTCCCTTTTTCATTTCAAAAGTGCATAAAAATTATATTGCCAATTCCATTTTAGTTATATTCTTTTTTCTTAATGTTAATAAAAAAAAGTAGAAAATTCTTGTTTCTTCTTTGTAAAATTCGATATAGGCTGAGAGACAATCAGATATAATTTCTCTTCAGCGGGCATTTCCGTATAGGACTTATTAGAATAAAACAAGCAGATTATAAAAAAAAATTCTTATCAAACCCACCATAAAATTGGAAAGAAAGATAAAGTAAGTAGACCTGACCCCTTGAATGATGCCTCTATCCGCTATTCTGATATATAAATTCGATGTGGATGAAATTGTTGTATAAGCGGATTTTTTGTATTTCCTTGGACTTAGACCGCGCAAGGCAAGAATTTTTCGCTATTTACGATTTCATATTCTTGTTACTAGACGTTCTATAGGAATAAGAAGAAATCGCAACTCTTTTCCGTTCCACATAAAAATGGATTTGTTCTTCCACCGATGCAATAGAGAGCGAATGAGAAAAGAGGGGTTTGCCCTTAAAAGATAGGCTTTGAAATAGGAATCATAGAATAATGCTGAATTCAAATGTTTATTTCTTTATTTCTATAGTATAAGAAAAATCAATCCAATGAAATTCATGGATTTACCACGACCTCGGTTGTAACCCCATAGATAAAAATGCAAAATTTCTATCTTCGAGACCATTGAAAAAAGGCATTGAACGAGAAAGAAATCGTCCACAGATAATCAAACTATCATATGCCTTGGAAGTAATATGAGGTGCTCGGAAATGGTTCAAGTAATTGAATAGGAGGATCACTATGACTATAGCCCTTGGTAGAGTTACTAAAGAAGAAAATGATCTATTTGATATTATGGACGACTGGTTACGAAGAGACCGTTTCGTTTTTGTAGGATGGTCTGGCCTATTGCTCTTTCCTTGTGCTTATTTCGCTTTAGGGGGTTGGTTTACAGGGACTACTTTTGTAACTTCTTGGTATACCCATGGATTGGCTAGTTCCTATTTAGAAGGCTGCAATTTCTTAACGGCGGCGGTTTCCACCCCTGCTAATAGTTTAGCACACTCTTTGTTGCTACTATGGGGACCAGAAGCACAAGGGGATTTTACTCGTTGGTGTCAATTAGGTGGTCTGTGGACTTTTGTCGCTCTCCATGGGGCTTTTGCACTAATAGGTTTCATGTTACGTCAATTTGAACTTGCTCGGTCTGTTCAATTGAGGCCTTATAATGCAATTTCATTCTCTGGTCCAATCGCGGTTTTTGTTTCCGTATTCCTTATTTATCCACTGGGGCAATCTGGTTGGTTCTTTGCACCGAGTTTTGGCGTAGCAGCTATATTTCGATTCATCCTTTTCTTCCAAGGATTTCATAATTGGACGTTGAACCCCTTTCATATGATGGGAGTTGCCGGAGTATTAGGCGCGGCTCTGCTATGCGCTATTCATGGGGCTACTGTAGAAAACACTCTATTCGAAGATGGTGATGGTGCGAATACCTTCCGAGCTTTTAACCCAACTCAAGCGGAAGAAACTTATTCAATGGTTACTGCTAACCGCTTTTGGTCCCAAATCTTTGGTGTTGCTTTTTCCAATAAACGTTGGTTACATTTCTTTATGCTATTTGTACCCGTCACCGGTTTATGGATGAGTGCTATTGGCGTAGTTGGCCTGGCTCTGAACCTACGTGCCTATGACTTCGTTTCCCAGGAAATCCGTGCAGCGGAAGATCCTGAATTTGAGACTTTCTACACCAAAAATATCCTTTTAAAC